GAAAGAACCGAGTCGACCACTAGAACTCCTAGTCTTAGAGCCAGAAAAAGATAGGTTTACTCTTTCTTCACTTGAATTCAAATCCCCATCCGAACTCAAAAGCGGATTGGTCTTTTGTTGGAAAAATCCAAGAATCCGAAGTGAATTCTCGTGTCGTAAGAAAAAAAATAATAATCTGGGAAGAATAAATTTTTTTATTGAACGTGTTGATTCATATTTATTTTGACTACTTTCTCATATTTTATCATATTCTATTCATTCATTTTTATTCGACCTTCCCGGAGTTCATTCTCCGGGCAACTCCGTTTAACCGGTGGATTCCTTCCAACTTACTTCTTTTATGATCTCATTGGAAATCATATAAAGACAATTCCTATTTGAGATAGCTATTTGTGCAAGTATTTTACGATTAAGAATCAACTGTCTCTTGTACAGATCATTTATTAACCTACTATAACTATAGCATACCCCCTTTTCACGAATTGCTGCATTTATTCGAGTGATCCACAAACGACGAAAATTTATTTTTTGCTTATCCCTATCGCGATGAGCCGAAACCAAAGCTCTTATTTTTTGTTGAGTAATAGTTCGAGTAAGTCTTGAATGAGCCCCCCGAAAGCTTGATGCAAATAAACGAATTTTTGTTCTACGTCTCCGAGCGATATATCCCCGTCTAATTCTGGTCATTGAATAAATGAAACTTTAACGAATAACTAATAGATTTCCTTTCTTTCAGTTATTCTTTTGGCCCTTTCCTAGTATATTAATAACAAAACGGATTTTTCCAATGTATAAACTAAAAATTCCAATGGCTTTGGCTACTATAACCTTCCCAACCACGATTTTTTTCTAGGCATTTCACCTCGAAATACGATATACTAGGTATTAAAAAAAAAATAGCATGATAAATAAATAGTGGATTCCATCGTTTCTATGGTTACTTCTTAAACGGTGAGGTCTTTTCTATACACCGGAGCCTTTACTTCATTTAATCAATGTTATTGCTAACTTGTATAGTTCACATTCTTTGGCTCTACCCATAAATTATCCAGTAATAGGTCTTTCACAACGAGCTCTACCTATACAGTAACGGTATTTAATTATGAAAGTTGGCTGGGTAGCTGACCCTGTTAGTCCGTTCTTGCAAGAGGGGTCTATGTTAACTAAGATTTCCTCCGCTTAATGGATAACCATTTGCTACCAATGGAGAATTGCTTCTCATCTTGAATTGAGGTGAGTGGTTTTACACCAATAGAAACCATAAATTTCATACAAAATAAAAGGAATATGATCAATTTTATTATCTTTTTAGATAATAAAAAAGAAATGTAGTTCATTTTTCCGTTCTATCCTATTTGATCATTTATATTTGAACATTGTTCTCTTTCCTTTGTTCTAGTTCATGATCTGAACGAGTCGCACATACACCCTAGTACATGTTCCTCGACGCTGAGGGCATCCCCGAAGTGCGGGGGATTTTGTGACATTTCTAATTGGCTGTCTTGTATTTCTAATAAGTTGTTTAATCGTTGGCATGTTGAATCATATACATAATGGGCTGGTTTAGATCGATCCTAACCGTATGATTATGAATTACTTTTATTCAATAGAATAGGAAATAAAAATCATTCATCATAGAATATTAAAATGAAACTCGGCAGGGTTAATTTTAAATTACGAATTGACGAGAAATCCAGGCTATTGTCATTCAACCGCTACAAGATCAACAATTCCATAAGCTTGGGCCTCTGTTGCTGACATAAAAACATCTCTTTCCATGTCTTCGGATACAACCCATAAGGGTTTGCCCGTTCTTTGTACATAAACCCTTGTCAGGGTTTCACGTAGTTTCAGCAGTTCTCCCACTTCCAGGATGAATTCTCCCGTTGCTACTTCAGAAAAAGAACCAGCAGGTTGATGGATCATTACCCTGATGATATAAGATAATAAAAGGTTTCTCTAGATGAGGGGAAGATAAAAGAAAGATAAAAGAATAACAAGAAAAAAAAAGATAGAATCGAACAACCGTACGGGCATTATCCATTGCATACGGCTCTACAATAACATTGACCCTTACCTTCCTTCAAAAAAAATAGGATCGATCATACCCCGATAGGTAAATGATCAACTTACCACCCTTCCTTTCGGAGGAATTCAAAAATACTATGATGGCTCCGTTGCTTTATATATTTATTATATTTTTTGTCTGTGATTTGTCTGTCATTCAGCAATCCCAAAGTTGCTTTTTTGTTTGATCAAATAAACCAAGGAAAAAAGAATCTTTTTTTTTTCGCTCTATACTCTCTAGAAGACTATAAATATTCTTAAGAGACCTCTGGTGTGAAAAAAAGTTTGTGACGCTGAACTGGACTTCCGATAATAAAATAGGAAATACCTTTTTCTCATATTACTCTCTCGATACATAATCTAATGTTTCGAAAACAAAATTTATTATATCGAATTCAAAGTGCCATGCTATTATTACTTAATATTCATATTT